ATTCATACGGATAGAGATGAGCTTTTTTATTTTCAAAACGAATAAGATTAATAAAAGGTCTTCCCCCATTTCTTTTTTTTAGATTCTCATCACTTCGGTATGTCTTTTTCAAAAAAAAAGAAGAACTTTGATTATTTATTCTTAATAAACGAAAATTTTTGTTAATTATTTTTGAACACCCCTTACCCCATATCGATATTGAATAGAAAGCTGTATTTTGTTTGCCACTATAATTTTGAAAATAAACATTTAAATGCCCCTCAAAAGTAAGTAAATAGATCCGAAACATATAAAATGCAGTTAATCCTGCTGTAGCCCAAGCTATTATTGCAAAAATCGGCGAATACAACCAACTATCATTAAGAATTTCATCTTTGGACCAAAAACAAGCAAGAGGTGGAATACCACAAAGGGAAAGTGTACCTAATAAAAAAGAGGTTTTGGTAATCGGGACATATTTTGTTAAACCACCCATAAGAACCATATTCTGACTTTTTTCCGGAGAATAGCCAACAATAGTTTCCATTGAATGAATAACAGATCCCGACCCTAAAAATAATAATGCTTTGGAATAAGCATGAGTAATCAAATGAAATAAAGCACTTCGATAAGACCCCATTCCTAGAGCTAACATCATATAACCCAGTTGAGACATTGTCGAATAGGCTAAACCCCTCTTAATGTCTTTTTGAGCAAGAGCTAAAGTAGCCCCTAATAATACTGTTATTATACCTATTAACGAAATGAAATTCATTATATAGGGTATAACTATGAAAAGGGGAAGAAGGCGGGCTACAAGAAAAATTCCCGCTGCCACCATAGTAGCAGCATGTATAAGAGCCGAAATGGGAGTGGGTCCTTCCATAGCATCAGGTAACCATACATGAAGAGGAAATTGTGCAGATTTAGCAACTGCGCCGGCAAACAATAAAGCAGCACACAGTGTAACAAAGAGAAAATTTACTTCATTGTTATAAATCAAGTTATTGAATATTTCGAACAAATCCCTAAATTCAAAACTACCCGTTATCCAATAAAAACCTAAAATTCCTAATAATAAACCAAAATCCCCTACACGATTCGTTACAAACGCCTTTTGACAAGCATTTGCTGCAAGCGGTCTTGTGAACCAAAAACCTATTAATAGATAGGAACACACTCCAACCAATTCCCAAAAAATATAAATTTGTATCAAATTGGAACTAGTAACTAATCCCAACATCGAAGTACTGAAAAAACTCATATAAGCAAAAAATCTCAAGTAGCCTTGATCGTGAGCCATATAATTATCACTATAAATAAGAACCATAATTCCAACAATAGTGATTAACATTGACATAATAGAAGTAAGTGGATCGATCAAGCAGCCGAATTCTAAAGAAAAATCATTATCGAGGGTCAAAGACCAGACATATTGGTAGATAGAATTGCTATTTATTTGCTGAATAGACAGATTAGTGGAAAAAATCATGACTATACTTAACAATAAAATACTTGGAAAAGCCCACATACGACGAAGCTTATTCGTCGCTGTCGGAAAAAGAAGAAGTCCTACTCCTATTAACATAGGAACTGGAAGTGGAACGAAAGGTATGATCCACGCATATTGATATGTCTGTTCCATAAAAAAAGTTTTTTAATTCTTAATTAATTGTTTCCGATTCACCGGATCTTACCTCTTTTAAAAAGAGTCAATAAAAAATCAAGATATGCACTAACATAAATAGAATTTTTTGAATTTTTATTTATTTGAAGTTATTCTTTCTGCTAAATACTTCAAATATTCAAATCAAGAAGTTACAGTTGGTCAAATCATAGGAAAGAAAGACATTAAAGTCTCCTTCGAATTTTAAAATTCGTCAAATTGAGTCTCTTTTCCCGAGTTTTACAAGTTAATAAAAAAATGAAATAAAGTTTTTATTAAACATACTAAAAACATGGGGTTCGTCCCCTTCTCTAGGTATTGTATATTCCATGTAAATGAAATATAGAACGACGAAAGGAAAGAGAAGGCAGAGCTTGTTCATATTCGTTATTGTATTAAGTTGAACCAATTCCATTTCTATCGCATTAAGGGATTCTTATCTAAATATCTATTTGAATGGGAAAGAATTTGAAAGCAAAATATCAATCAAAACAAAGTTTTTTTAGGAATATTTTAGGAACTGGAAAAAGCAAATAAAAAAAATATTCTCTATTTTGACTAATATTTTGTGTGATTTTCCCATATCTTTCACCTATCTTTTCTTTTTGATTTTTAAAACAGATTCTCTAAAAAAAATAGAATTAGGAAAGCGCCGCTTTTTTGTTAACAATAGATGTCTTTCACATCCAGCTATACCAATGAGTAATCTCTTAATTTTTATTTAAATGGCAGTTCCAAAAAAACGTACTTCTGCATCAAAAAAGCGTATTCGTAAAAATGTTTGGAAAAAGAAGGGGTATTGGGCAGCGTTAAAAGCGTTTTCCTTGGGGAAATCTCTTTCTACCGGGAATTCAA